GATCTATTTGCTTAATAGATAGATCGATCGAAAAAATCATAACTATACTTAACAATAAAATACTAAGAAAAGCCCACATACGACGAAGACGTTTTGTTGCGGTCGGAAAAAGTAGAAGTCCCACCCCTATTAACACAGGGACTGGAAGTGGAACTAAAGGTATGATCCAGGAATATTGATATGTATGTTCCATAAAATCAATAAAATAATACTAATTGTTTTTATTCTTAATTCATTGTTTCTGATTCACCGGTTCTTATCTCTTTTAAAAGGGATTAATAAAAAAAAAAGAAAAGTCCAAAGCAATCAAACGTTTTAACTAAACTACTAGTCAAAAATAAATAATTATTTTATACTAAGTAAGATTTTTATAAAGATAGAGCAAATTCAAATTTCAATTATTATTCCCTAATTACACGAATTTATGTACATAGATCAAGACTAAAGAATTACACCAAATTAAGTTTGATAGAGATCGTAGGCTGGCCCAGAGCGTCCCCCCCAAAAATACGAACTAGGTTTTTTAGTTTGTTTATTTTTTGTTTATTCACAATCATTAACTAGTTCATCTCGGAACGTATTGATTGTCTTCCATTACAATAAAAGGCATTTAATAACCAATTACTAGAAAAAAAAATGATTCGGTCGATAAAACCTATTCGATGTATTTTTCATCGATAAATGTAGCATGCCGAAACTAGCCAAAGATAAACGCGGAAGGGCCTTTTCTTTTTTTTATCAACTTCAACCAATTCTATTTCTATTATATAGCACAATCCGCCCTAGAGATATCGGTTTGAATAGGTATATAAGGATACCGCCAATAACTCCGAAATACAAATTCCTTTTTCCCCGATATTTATGGAATCATAAATTGAAAAAATCCCTTATTCTGTTATTTTTCTTTTTTGTTCTAGTAAGATTTTATGCCATTTTTGCATATTTCTATTTATTTCTTTTTTCTCTAAACTAACTGCCTTTAGAAAAAATACACAGATAATGAAATGAATAGGCAAACTAAAAAATGATTCGTTTTAACAATAGATGTCTTTCACATCCAATTTGAGCAATGAATAACCTTTTCTTTTTTGAATGGCAGTTCCAAAAAAACGTACTTCTATATTAAAAAAACGTATTCGTAAGAATATTTGGAAAAAAGGGGGGTATTGGGCAGCGTTGAAGGCTTTTTCGTTAGCGAAATCCCTTTCTACTGGGAATTCAAAAAGTTTTTTTGTACAACAAATAAATAAGAAAACATTGAAATAATCTGAATCCGCCTGACTCAAAAAAGAGTTAATTGTGTTTCGAATTTATACTCTATACTATAGAAAAGCTGAAAAAAGTAAGTAACCATTTCCCTTTCGTAATGTTTTGAACCAATTGATTTGCCTACTGAATTCAAAAAAAAAAAAACGTACTTTTTTTTTTTTTATTTGAAAATGGAATCAAGAAAAACTAGAAAGTTTCACCTTTCCTTTTATTTGAATATTTTTTTTATTCCCAGGATGGGGATTCTTATTTTCCCCATCACCCCACCATACACCCTAAACAAGAAGAATTTTTCGATTGTCTCTAATACGTCCAGCCCAATACCTAATTGATTTGATCAATCTTAGCACAAATTAATACTGAAAAAAAAAACCTAACAATTACAACAACTCAAAGTTATAAAAAATGAAAAAAGAAAAAGAACCCTTTTTTGTTTTGAGTTGTTCCCTGAATTGAAGTTATAACTAGTTAGTTACAGCCGCTACAACAGTTCTAGTTTATCAAACTATGAAAGTTAAGTTAAATAAAACCGAAACCTTAAATAATTAAATAAGACGACAAAGGGTGGAATCTTTAAATCTCCATTTTAATCTCGACGATTGACTAATAATAGGTTATTATGATTTCGAGCAAGCCGCTATGGTGAAATCGGTAGACACGCTGCTCTTAGGAAGCAGTGCTAGAGCATCTCGGTTCGAGTCCGAGTGGCGGCATAGCATCTTCAAAAAGATATACAAAAAGTGCTCTAAGGAATTTAATTTATGATTTCCATTCTGTATATTTAAGGTATTCTCGCTTTTCATTTTTTTTTTATGATCTTTTCAACTTTAGAGCATATATTAACGCATATATCCTTTTCGGTCGTTTCAATTGGAATTACAATTTATTTACTAACCTTATTAGTCGATGAAATCAGAGGACTATATGATTCATTAGAAAAGGGTATGATAGCTACCGCTTTCTGTCTAACAGGATTATTAATCACCCGTTGGATTTACTCGAGACATTTCCCATTAAGTGATTTATATGAATCGTTAATCTTTCTTTCATGGAGTTTATCCATTATTCATAGGATTTTCGATTTAAAAAAAAATCAAAATCATTTAAGTGCTATAACGGCACCAAGTGCTATTTTTACCCAAGGTTTTGCTACTTCGGGTTTTTTAACCAAAACCCATCAATCCGGAATATTAGTACCCGCTCTCCAAGTCCAGTGGTTAATGATGCACGTAAGTATGATGGTATTGGGCTATGCAGCTCTTGTATGCGGATCCTTATTATCCACGGCTCTTCTAGTCATTACATTTCGAAAAGTGATAAAGGTTTTTTTGAAAAGAAAAAATTTTGTAAATGGAAATGAGTCGTTTTGCTTCGGTGAAATCCAATACATGAACGAAAAAAGGAATGTTTTACTAAATACTTTTTCCGCTAGAAATTATTACAGGTATCAAGTGATTCAACAATTGGATCGCTGGAGTTATCGTATTATTAGTTTAGGATTTATCTTTTTAACCATAGGGATTCTTTCGGGAGCAGTATGGGCTAATGAGGCGTGGGGGTCTTATTGGAATTGGGATCCAAAAGAAACTTGGGCATTTATTACTTGGACTATATTCGGGATTTATTTACATACTCGAACAAATACAAAGTTGGAAGGTGTAAATTCCGCAATTGTCGCTTCTACGGGCTTTCTTATAATTTGGGTATGCTATTTCGGAGTCAATCTATTAGGAATAGGATTACATAGTTATGGTTCATTTAATTAGCATATACTTGAATTGAGGAAAGGGCCTGATGAAGACAAACATAGGACAGCGCATAGATCGAAACGAAACTTAGTGTTAGTGTAAGACGCCGAGAACCTTTTGAATCAAGCAGTGCGGCGATTCAAAAGGTTCTTACAAGCGCCAAAGGCGTTTGGTCACAAGTAAAATTCGATTATTTTATTTCTTTTTTTTTTTTTATTTAACTGAAACTGAAGAGAAGGAAAAAGACTTCCTTGTTCATTGGCTAATGAACTTTTTTTCAAAATAATGGGATTTCGTTTTGATTTTTTTTAGTCATGAAAACTATCGATAAAAAAATTAGATATAATAGCTTCGGCCTTGTCCACTGATAATGAGAGAACGAAATCCGGATAAATACCAATACCTATTACGGGTAGAAGAATAGAGATCAAAACAAATAACTCCCGTGGTCCAGAATCAAAAAAAGAAGAGTTTGGTGGGGCATTAAATAGCTTGTACCCATAGAACATTTGCCGTAACATAGATAATGAATAAATAGGAGTTAATATCATTCCAATTGCCATTACAAAAGTGATTAGTATTTTTGGCATTAAAAAAAATTTTTGGCTGGTAATTATTCCCAAAAATACTATCAATTCCGCAACAAAACCACTCATGCCGGGTAGTGCAAGCGAAGCCATCGATAAGATACTGAATAGTGTGAATATCTTTGGAATTGGGATAGCCAGTCCGCCCATTTCGTCGAGATAAGCAAGACGCATTCTATCATAACTCGTTCCTGCCAAGAAAAAAAGTGAAGCACTAATAAACCCATGAGAAATTATTTGTAAAACGGCTCCGTTGAGGCCTGTATCGGTTATCGAGCCAATTCCTAGAATTATGAAACCCATATGAGATACCGAGGAATAGGCTATTCTTTTTTTTAAATTCCGTTGACCAGGAGATGTTGAAGCTGCATAAATTATTTGCATGGTACCTACTATCATGAACCAGGGAGAAAATAGAGAATGGGCGTGCGGTAATAGTTCCATATTGATCCGAATCAACCCATACGCTCCCATTTTTAATAAGATTCCGGCTAGAAGCATACAAGTACTGTAATGTGCCTCTCCGTGGGTGTCTGGTAACCACGTATGGAAGGGTATAATCGGTAATTTGACAGCAAAAGCAATAAAAAATCCAATATAGAATATTATTTCCATTGCCGCAGGATACGATTGATTAACTAATGTTTCCAAATTTAATGTTGGTTCATTGGAACCATATAAACCGATACCCAAAACTCCTATTAAAAGAAAAACGGAACCTCCTGCAGTGTACAAAATAAATTTTGTGGCTGAATAAAGGCGTTTCTTTCCACCCCACACGGCCAGAAGTAGATAAACGGGAATTAATTCTAATTCCCACATGATGAAAAAAAGTAAAAGGTCTCGAGAAGAAAATGGTCCTATTTGACCGCTGTACATCGCTAACATCAGGAAATGGAATAGTCGGGAATTTCGAGTAACTGGCCGAGCTCCTAAAGTAGCTAAAGTAGTGATAAATCCCGTCAGTAAAAGGGGTCCTATGGAAAGTCCATCTATTCCCAACCGCCAGTGAAAATCAAAAAAGGTGATCCATTTATAATCCTCTGCCAGCTGGATTAATGGATCGTCCAATTGGAAATTATAACAGAATGCATAGGTCGTTAGAAGGAGTTCTAAGACACATATATATATTGTATATCCTCTAGTCACCTTATTTCCTCTATGAGGGAGAAAGAAAATTAAAGAACCCGCGGCTATCGGAAAAACTACAATTAGTGTTAACCAAGGAAAATAATTCGTGGTAAAGACAAGATACACTTGGCCCAGAAAAACCCGTGCTCGAAACTCGAAAATAGAATATATTCTTATTTTTTTTTTCGAGTTTCGAGCACGGGTTTTTGTCGGTAATCGGTAAAAAAAAAAAAAGAAACTGTATTTAGAAGGGATTCAGATGGTTTTGGTAACGTATCAATAAGCTAGACCCATGCTTCGAGTTGTTTCATGCCATAAATAAACCCGAACACTCAAGAAATCCGTTGGACAGGCGGATTCACATCGCTTACAACCAACACAGTCCTCTGTTCTTGGAGCAGAAGCAATTTGCTTTGCTTTACATCCGTCCCAAGGTATCATTTCTAATACATCTGTGGGGCAAGCTCGGACACATTGAGTACACCCTATACATGTATCATAAATCTTTACTGAATGTGACATTGGATCTATCAATTTTTGTTTTGAACTTTTGAATTTTCGATCTAGTCAATTTGGAAATATCGTATATTTAAACACCAGATGAATCAATGATTTACCAGAATTTTTCTAATTAATAATTAACCCACTTTTGGATCAACTCCTAAGAGGGAACAAAGATACTTTGATTTCTTCCGGTTTGACAACCACGATCAAGGTTAGGGTATATTCTATATCCTAAGCCGAATTGATGAATATTATGATTTCTAAATGCTATTTATTCAATAAAGTCGATTGATTAATACGAGTCGATTTTGTGTTACGATAAATTGACGAAACAATAGCTGATCCGATAGCTGCTTCGGCGGCTGCAATAGCTATAACAAAAATTGAGAAAATATTTCCTTTTAATTGTCGACTATCAAAAAAATCAGAGAATGTTACGAAATTGATATTAACTGCATTTAGTATAAGTTCAAGACACATCAGGGCCCGAACCATATTTCGGCTCGTAATCAATCCATAGATACCAATAGAAAATAAATAGGCACTCAAAACAAGTACATGCTCGAGCATCATTAACCAACTCCGTCCCAATTTCGATTCATTTCAATATGAACAATAATGCAAGTGATTTGATTGCTTAGACTATACCAAGTATGGAGCAAAAGAATCTATTTGATAATAGATCGAATACCAAAATTTCGATTTTGATTTTCTATTGATCCATGAATAGTATTCACCTAGACTTTAAAGAATTGAAGGAAAATGGATGTGATAACACATAAAAAAGTAGAATTGGGATTGCTGTTTCTAGTTCTAAAGATTTGTTACTGACGAGCCACGGCAATTGCACCTATCAAAGCAACTAAAAGAATTATTGAAACGAGTTCAAATGGAAGAAAAAAGTCTGTTGATAAATGAATTCCAATTTGTTGACTATTACTTATCAAATCTTGTTCGATAATCTGGTTGGGTCGTGTAGTCCAAATAATCCCGTACCACGACGTATCTAGAATAGTAGCGATTAACGAAAAAAAAATACTTGTACAAACCAGGGAAGTAAGCCCATCACCAACAGTCCAAAGATTCAAATGAAAATCTTTGGAATAGTCTGAAACATTCATGAACATTACAGCAAATATGATTAAAACATTTACAGCTCCCACGTAAATAAGGAGCTGCGCGGCAGCTACAAAATAGGAATTTGCTAGAATATAGAATAAGGATATACAAACAAGAACCAATCCCAAGGAAAAGGCAGAATAAATCGGGTTGGTAAATAATACCACTCCCAGACCTCCTAATATAAGACCTGATCCCAGAAAAACTAAAAGAAAATCATGTATTAGTCCAGGCAAATCCATTATATTAAAATAAGAGATAAATAAATCGAAATCTTTTTCATGAACTTATTGAACCGACCAGGAAATTTTTTTTTTATGAGACATTCCCAAATCCAATTGAATTAAATTCGAATCTATTAAGTGGGAATTGGTACGGATACGTATACAGTTATTGGATAAATTTCCTTCTTTTCTTTATTCGAAATGGCAATTTGAAATTGAAGCTATATATAATTGAAGCTATATATATATAGTTCGAAAAAGCTTCGGTCTAGATATTATTTCAATACAAATTAAGTTGTCCTTCTCATCAACCAATCAATAGTTGAAGTTATTGACCAAGCAAAGAAAAACCCTTATTCCTTTATACCAAATATACCAAAATGGAGCCTTAGTAATTCGAAATTAAAGGGTTTAGGCATTTTTTCTTTGAGGCGAATTCGACACTGTTCGAATTGTAAAATCGTCAATGACTGACATTGGTAAACGACCTAAAGCAATTTGATTATAATTCAATTCGTGACGGTCGTAGGTAGCAAGTTCATATTCTTCAGTCATTGATAAACAATTTGTTGGACAATACTCAACGCAGTTACCACAAAAAATACAAATTCCAAAATCAATACTGTAATTAAGCAATCGTTTCTTTCGAATATCTGTTTCAAATTTCCAATCAACAACAGGCAGATCTATAGGACATACGCGAACGCATACTTCACAAGCAATACATTTATCAAATTCAAAATGGATTCGACCGCGAAAACGCTCCGATGTGATTAATTTTTCATAAGGATATTGAATAGTTACAGGTAAACGATTTGCTTGGGATAAAGTAATCATGAAACTTTGACCAATGTACCTTGCAGCTCGTATTGTTTGTTGACCATAATTCATGAAACCAGTTACCATAGGGAACATATCGTGAATATCTATGAATAATTTTAGTTTCTTTCTCTTGTTTGAGACAAGTAGTGAATATTTTATTCCTTTTTTCTTTATAGCGAAAGGAGTTGGGAAGAAGTTGTTAATAATAGATTACCGAGAGAAATAGGTAAAAGAAATTTCCAGCCAAGATTTAATAGTTGGTCCATTCTTAGTCTCGGTAAAGTCCACCTTGTTGTAATCGGAACGAACAAGAACAAATAAGTTTTAGCTAATGTAATAAAGATACCAATTGTCGTTCCAAAGATTCCATCCGCTTTATTTATTTCAAATAGCTCAGGAACAAATATGTATGGAATGGAAAGATTCCAACCCCCCAAGTAAAGAACTGTTAGAAATAATGAGGAAACTAATAGATTTAGATAGGAAGCAACGTAAAATAAACCAAATTTTATTCCTGAATATTCGGTTTGATAACCTGCTACTAGTTCTTCTTCTGCTTCTGGTAAATCAAAAGGTAATCTCTCGCATTCCGCTAGGGAAGAAATTAGAAAAACGATAAACCCTATAGGTTGACGCCACAAATTCCACCCCCAAAAACCATATTTTGATTGTGCCCCAACTATATCAACTGTACTTGAACTGTTAGATAATCATAGTCGGCGGTAACATTACGGTTCCCATCGCTATTACAAAACCGTACATGAGATTTTCACCTCATACGGCTCCTCAGGGCCACAAATAAATGTAAGGACCGGACTAGTATTAGTTATCTTGATATGGTTATAGGCTAGAGAAAGTCAAAATCAAAATCTAGCGGAGGATCCCCAATTATACCACAGGAATTCTGTCTGCTCTAAGGATAAAAAAACAGTATTTCGGAATTAATCTCATCCTTTAAGAATTTCAATTTTGCTGTGTTGAGTAATAACTTAATCAACCCTTCAATAAAATACTCCTTGTAGAAATATCAATAGATATTTCAACCCATCCTTTTAGTTTCGATTACGAAAAAGAATTAGACATTACACTAATTCATGAATCATGACACGAATTTGATTTCTATCAATATATGAAAGAAAGAATAAAAGGATTAAAAGGATCGTTTTCTATTGTAATTGTATTTTTTCTATTTTTTTTGTTCCTCTTCTTCTTTCTGAGAGAAAAGGGTGCTTAAAAAAGGGGTAAAGGATTATTTCGTTCCTGATAGTTATTTCTTTAACTGGCGGATAGGAGCATACTCTGGATCGGAATTGTGGTGTGGGGAGTACTGCCTGATCATTTCTACCAACTTAAAGCCCCATTTACGATTCTTTTTATGTTATGCAGAAGTATCCTTTTAGATAATTGACATAATCTACATTACTAACCCGTTGTGCGTATTTTGGTGTTCCTTCCTATCCATCCATTTTTTGTTTTCAACCCCCGTAATATATATCTATTGTAATATATACAAACGCTAATGAAAATTCCATAGGGTTGGTCTTTTGAGCCCGCTTCAAGTTAGGTTGACCAATCAACCAATCTTGGGGTAAGGGGCTTCCTCCACTTTGACTTTTGTTTACTTCCCCTTAACGCTTGTACATAGGAAATGAGACTTAAGCCACTTGTACTGCGAATTTGAAAGTTGTTTTCTTGCACTCATATATAACTATCAAATTTCGTTTATTAACTTAATTTATTAATCTAAAGAATAAATAAATGAATAAAAACGGAAGATTTCTATTCAAGTTCTTTTTTTTTTCTCGGACGAAAAAAAAAATAGGAAAACAAAAAGCTTAGGTTTTAGCGAATCGCACGTAGAGATATTGATAAAACACATAAAGTTAATGGTATTTCATAACTAATCGATTGAGCAGCAGCTCGCAGACCACCTAAAAAGGAATACTTATTATTTGATCCATATCCTGACATAAGAAGTCCAATGGGGGCAATACTTGAAATGGCAATCCATAAAAAAATACCGATATTCAGGTCAGCTAAAACAAAGTTATAACTAAAAGGAATTACTGAATAACTTAGTAAAATTGCTACGACTGCTATAGATGGTCCAATACTGAATAAACTACTATTTCCTCTAGATGGAAGAAGGTTTTCTTTAAAAAGTAGTTTTGTTCCATCTGCTAAAGCTTGAAGAATTCCCAAGGGACTGGCGTATTCAGGCCCAATACGTTGTTGTATTCCTGCAGATATTTCTCTTTCTAACCACACAATTACTAGGACACCTATTGTGATTGCTACTACAGGAGTCGAAATAGGGGCAAGCACCCACACGATCCCATAGACCTCTTGAGGGGATTCCAATCTGGAAAAAGAATTGATATCTTGTACTTCTGTTGTATCAATTATCATTTCAACGATCAACTTCCCCCATAATGATATCTATACTACCTAATATTGTCATAATATCAGCCAATTTCATTCTTTTAACTAACTGAGGAAGAATTTGCAAATTGATAAAACCCGGTGGGCGAATTTTCCATCTCCAAGGAAAACCACTTTGATCTCCTATCAGAAAAATTCCCAGTTCTCCTTTTGGGGCTTCTACTCTAACATAAAGTTCTTGTTTCGTCAATTCAAAGGTGGGAGAAGGCTTTTTACTAATGAATCGATCCTCAAAATCATTCCCTTCTGGATCGTTTTCTCTATCAAAACATCGGATTTCTAAATTTTCATAGGGTCCTCCCGGAATTCCTTCTAAAGCCTGTTGAAGAATCTTGACAGATTCCGTCATTTCACCGATTCGGACTAAATAACGAGCTAATGAATCTCCTTCTTTTTGCCACTGGACTTCCCAATCAAATTCGTCATAACACTCATAATGATCAACTTTACGAAGATCCCATTCTATTCCAGACGCTCGTAGCATTGGTCCGGATAAACCCCAATTTATTGCTTCTTCTCCACCAAGAATGCCTACTCCTTCAACTCGTTCTAAAAAAATAGGGTTTCGCACAATAAGTTTTTGATATTCAGCAACCCCCGTTACAAAATAATCGCAGAAATCCAAACATTTATCTATCCAACCATGAGGTAAATCAGCTGCTATTCCTCCGATACGAAAATAATTATGCATCATCCTCATACCGGTGGCAGCTTCGAACAGATCATATACTAATTCTCTTTCTCTGAAAATATAGAAGAAAGGAGTCTGTGCGCCAATATCCGCCATAAAAGGGCCAAGCCATAACAGATGGGAAGCTATACGACTCAACTCCAACATAATGACTCTGATATAGCTGGCCCTTTGGGGTACTTGAATATTTCCCAACAGTTCGGGTCCATTTACAGTTATTGCTTCGGTGAACATAGTAGCTAAATAATCCCAACGGGTTACATAAGGCAGATATTGTATAATTGTTCGGTTTTCCGCAATTTTTTCCATCCCTCGGTGTAAATAACCCAATATTGGTTCACAGTCAATAACATCTTCACCATCTAGAGTAACGATGAGACGAAGAACACCGTGCATTGATGGGTGGTGAGGTCCCATATTGACTATCATAAATTCTTTTTCTGTAGCTAGTATACTCATAGGTTTTTCCTCGATTCATTCTTACATGAATTGTTGAAAACAACAAGAAGTTCATCAAGATTCAAAATCAAATAATTCGAATTTTTTTTTTTAATTAACGATTTTTGGACTCCCGAATATTCAACTTACTAATTAATTCTTTATAACGTACTCTATTTTTCTTTGACAAATAAGCTAGCAGACGTTGGCGTTTTTCCAAAATTTTCCGTAGACCCCTTTGAGATAAATAGTCTTTTCTGTGCAATTCTAAATGTGAAGTAAGTCTCCGTATCTTATTAGTGAAACGGAATACTTGAAATTCAACCGATCCACATTTTTCTTCTTTTTTTTCTTGAACCATAACTGAGACGAATGACTTTTTTACCATAAAACGAAACCCCCTCACCCTCCTTTTTTTAAGATGAATTTTACTGATCAGTAATAATAATACTAGTTACTGGAATTTGATATACACAATCATCTTAAGTTCGTTATGAACTTGCTAGAAAATCAATATCAATAATCAATCCAATTTTCAATTTTATTAGGGATCCAAAAGGATGGTATATTTCTGCAAAAGAGAAAAATTGGACCTAAAAAAAATAGCTTCTTGATTCATTTATGGATCTAATTAATATGTACGCGATTTAATTGGTATCTTGTATCAGACTGGAATGGAAGATAAGACATGTATCCATTTCTTTGTTTTCATATCCCAAACATGGGACATGATAGATAGGAAACGTACACTATTAACGAATTTTCAATCGTGGATACATATGTATCCTTACCATACTGAAACGACTCCCATTATTGGTACTAAACCAATAGCGATTCATACAAATTAAATCTTCTAATCGAGAATTGGGCCAAATAAAGAACTTTAATTTAATTAGTTGATTTTTCTCTCTAGAAAGATCTTTGTTTTTATCCAAAATGTGACCCCCGATTTTTCCGTTAGTACAAAATACTGGATTTCTCTGCATACCGTTTTGATTCTTCGAATTGAAACAAATTAGAGTTCTTAATTCTCTACGACGTTTAGGGAATAAAATATTTTCAGGAACAAGCAAATCATAATGATTTTTGTTTCTATTTCCAGTCATTTTTTGATGTTTTGCAATGAATTCATCAAAATTTTTTTTATCAACATAGCCTTTTTCGCGGTATCTTTTATTAATTTTGTGCTTATTCTTATGAACCAATGAAATACCTACGATTTGATATATAAAAAATTGGCCATCATTTTTTACAGACAAACGACGGGGTTCAATAATAAGCATTCCCCCTTTCGTCAATTCTCTAAGAGCGAAATCCTTCTTAGTGATCAAAATAGCCAAACTAATTTCTCCTCCTTGAATAGAGGCTATAGTAACGTCGCTAGGATTTATCAGTCGAACCAGGTGACAATAGACTTTCATATCATTGAGTATTTTTTCCCGGAAAGAAACAGTACCTCTCCATCTCAACTGCAAACACAAATATTTTTTTAGGAAGAAATCAAGCTGTGCTTCTGTTTCTCTCTTGTATTGCTTTTTCTTTATACGTTTTTTCATGTCCGATCTCGTATAATTTTCTTCAACATCTTTTTCTTGGTTTGAGAGAACTGATCCAAGACTTACTTGCTTTTGGGCATCCGATCCCGGATTTCCTTGGTCTGCGAGTTCTTTTTCTTCTTTCCTTTGATTCGATAATTCAAGATAGTCCTTTTGAGTGGATGATATAAAAAGATCCGCTTCGTTCTTTCCGGTTAGAATTTTCTTACCATTTCCATGAAAATTGAAAAGAAGTAATTTGATTGGTATGATCCATGGTTTCCTTCTATATGCATTAAAAAGTAGCACAAATTCTGGAAAGAACCAAGGCTCCAGGTTTGATATAGGACAACTTAGTACTTCTTCATTCATTCCCATCCAATCAAAAAGTGTTCTTTTTTGGTTGGATGGGTTAATTTCTTCATCTTGATGAATTGTAAGATAAAAGGGGCTTCTTTTATTAATTGCATCAATTTTTTTAGAATTATCGGACCCAATCTTAGTATGTTGATTACTGCTGGTACCAGTATCCATATCAACCCAGGCTTCAATATTGACCTGATTTCTACAACAAAAAGTAAGAATTCTCCAATCAAAATATTTTCTATACAAGAATTTTTCCATATCCATAATATCATCTTCTCCTAGATAATTATTGATAAAGATACCTCCCAGCATAGCAAATAATTTTCCTTTCTTTATATTGTAATTATAATAATACTCTTCTTTATTATTTACTTGGCCTAGTAATCTATCAATATATGAGTCTTTCTTATCTTCATAATTAATCAATTTATATGCTAAAAGATCATATCTATAGTGTTTTTTAAAATTTGATTTTTGATTACGTAATGAGTCTGCTTCAAAAAAATGTTGTTTTTCGCAATGAGTTAATCCGTTTTTTTCATATGAATCTCTTTTAGTTAAATTTGGATTTTGAGCCATACGGTGTTGATTGGCTTTATTTCGCCATTCTTGTCGTACTAATCCATCCCATTTAATCCGAGAGAAATCATATTGAGAATGACCACTTAACCAGTTTTTCCATGGATTCCTTCCAAAATTCCAAAAAGGTTTATGTCTTAATTGGTAATTAAATATTCCGTGTTTTTCAAAAAAATCCTTTATTTCATTCTTAAGAAATAGAGATGTTCCCTGATATTGAAGAACAGGTCCTAAATTAGAAAAGTTCAAAATTGGGGCTTGTAACAATTTGTAAAATACATAAGCTTGGGATTGTGAAAAAGACGATAAATTCCAAGAAATCTTTGAATTCTTATTACTAATCTTCGAAAGTGATTTTTTGACAGTCGAAATAAAGTGAATTCTATTTTGATTTGTTTTATTAATTATTTGCGGATTTTCTTCATTATTGTGGATGTTTTTCTCAATAATTTTCATTTTTTTTCGTGTTGATTCACTAAAAGGTTTTGCATTGATTCTTGGAATAGTAAAGATAGATAGAAAAAAATTTCTGTATAGCTTTTCAATAAAAAAATTTAGATAAAAATAGGATTTACGGGTTAATCGAGTATTTCTTTTTTTGAATATCTGCCAAATCTTTTTTGATGAGTCTAATATTTTAGCAGAATAAGTTCTTTTGTTCGAACTAATATTTGTTTCTTGAGTTAGCGATACTGTTTTATTTTCTTTTGTAATTTTATATATTTGATTTCGTATTCTGCTTGTTCTATTAGTCAGATCTGTCATTTTTTTTTCGGTCCGGGATAAATTTGGCCAATCCATAGATGGAATTTCAATAGACGATTCGTGAATCTTCTGATTACTGAGTATCGAATTTTTTTGAGTTTCACCCAATTCATCGATTTCTATCAAGTTTCTTTTTGAAAGTTCTTTTATTTTTCCTTCTTGGAAACCCCTTAAAACTATAAAAGACTTAGTTTTCAATTTTATAATTTTTTTTTTTAGTTCTTTAAAAATGGGTTCAAAAAACGAACGTCGTTTTCGGGGAGAACCAAAGGGCATTTCCGTTTCCAATCCCAAAGCCGTTAAAAAACAAAAATCAGCTTCACTTTTTGCATCTTCATGAGGGGATTGTATCTTAGATCTGTGCCAGGGTTTCAGGCGAAAAGGGAATAGTATCTTTATCTGAATACCTTCTGTTAACCAGTTTTTCGGAAATTCTGTTTCAGATAAATTAACACCACTATAAGTGCATTTAACATAAATTTCCCGACTCCAATCCTTAAAATCCTCCGACCACTCGGGATCTTGGAATAATAGTATGCGAACCAAATTTTTAGCTATTATCAATGAAGGTAATAGAATATATTTTCTAAGAATCGATTGGATTACTAACATAGAGCTTCTTAGTACTCGAGTAAGGAAACGCTTATCCCAACCCTCTGCTTGTTTTATACGTACCTTTTCTTGTCTTGTGTATCTTTCTTTTTTGGGCTTCTTTTTTGTTTTTTTATCCAATTTTATTGGCCTTTCGTTTGTATAATCAGAAAGTTTTTGGTCGTTATT